TTTATTTTATTACTTAGTATGTTCTAGTTAATCTAATTAGTGAAATTTTTGTTCATATTGAAATGAATCGAGATTGATAAGGAGTTTGTTAATGATGCTCGAACATGTACTTATTTTGAGTGCCTATTTATTTTCTGTCGGTCTATTTGGATTGATCACGAGTCGAAATATGGTTAGGGCTCTTATGTGTCTTGAACTTCTATTAAATGCAGTTAATATCAATTTTGTAACATTTTCTGATTTTTTGGATAGTCGTCAATTAAAAGGAGCTATTTTTTCAATTTTTCTTATAGCTATTGCAGCCGCTGAAGCAGCTATTGGACTTGCAATTGTTTCTTCGATTTATCGTAATCGAAAGTCAATTCGTATCAATCAATCAAAGTTGTTGCAAAAATAATATCAACTTTATTCAAGTGTAGAAATTAGAATAGGAAAAAATCAATTCAAAGCGATCCTGTCAAAAAAATTCTCATGAAAGTCTCTTCACCTAAATCCTTATAATAAATTCTAAATTACGACAAAAATAGCATTCTTTTTTTTTTCAAATTCTTCTTAATTAAATTAGATACCTTAATTAAATTAGATACTTAAATACTGGTTAAGTACTAAAGCTTTATTAGTTTTTTTCCCTATTCTATTCTCTTATGTTTATAAAAGAATAGAATAGGGAAAATGTTATGTTCTAGATAATAAATAGTAAATTAACAACAAAAGTGAGACGTATGAAGAATACAAGAAAAGATAAGAAGAAATTCGACCGCCACCAATAGATTTCATAGCCTCTCCTACAAAGAAACTTAGAAGACCAATCCCATTAGTAATGCCATCAACTATTTGTCTATCAAAAAAATGAGTGAATTCCGATATTGTTCTCATCCCCTTTGTTAAGTATGTTGTGTAAAAAGCGTCTATATAACCACGATTATATGACCAATCATATATGCCATTTTTTAGCTTGTCAGAAAAAAATCTCTTAAGAGATTTTTTAATAAGTGAATTAATTAAATCAAAATTTTGAAAAAATGAATAAGAAGGCATATATAAAAAAACTGCTAGACTTATTCCAAGATAGCCTAGACTCACTGAGAATCCTGCATCTTTCGAAAATTCATACCAATCAACTAAATTATTCGAATTTTGGTGTAAAAGATTTATAGTGGGGCTTAACCATTTGGATAAAATATCCAAATCGACGCCATTCAAAGGAATTCCTATGAATCCAACAAACAAAGTAAAGAATCCTAAAATAAGAATAGGAAATAACATACTATTATCCGCTTCATAAGGATATGAAAAAAGTTTCTTATTACCAAAATGAGAAATAGTCAGAAACGATTTATTTATATTTATTGCATTCTCATCAATTTGGTCTATCTTAGTTGAAAGAAAAGAAGCCCCTTTATTCTTCTTCATTGTTAAATAAGTTAACAAATGAAAATTTTTGGTATTGATTTTCAAACTTTCTTTACCCCATAGAGATATTGAATAGAGGGAAATATTTGTTTTTCCACTGCAATTTTGAAAATGAGCGTTTAAATGACCTTCAAAAGTAAGTAAATAGATCCGAAACATATAAAATGCAGTTAATCCCACTGTAGACCAAGCCATTATTGCAAAAATTGGTGAATATAACCAACTATCAGTAAGAATTTCATCTTTAGACCAAAAACAAGCAAGCGGGGGAATACCACAAAGAGAAAGTGTTCCTAATAAAAAAGCGCTTTTGGTAATTGGTACATGCTTTGTTAAACCTCCCATAATGACCATATTTTGACTTTTATTTGGCGAATAACCAACAATAGTTTGCATTGAATGAATAACAGAACCGGATCCCAAAAACAATAATGCTTTCGAATAAGCATGAGTAATCAAATGAAATAAAGCACTTCGAAAAGATCCCATACCGAGAGCTAACATCATATAACCCAATTGAGACATTGTAGAATAGGCTAAACCCCGCTTAATGTCTTTTTGAGCAAGAGCTAAAGTAGCTCCAAAAAATATTGTGATTATCCCTATTAAAGAGATTAAATTCATTATGTGAGGTATGATTTGGAAAAGAGGTAAAAGTCGAGCTACAAGGAAAATTCCCGCAGCGACCATAGTAGCGGCATGTATAAGAGCCGAAATAGGAGTCGGCCCTTCCATCGCATCCGGTAACCATACATGAAGGGGGAATTGTGCGGATTTCGAAACTGCACCAGAAAATAAGAAAACTGCACACAGTGTAACAAATAAAAAATTGAATTCATTATTAGAAATTAAGTTATTTAATATTTCAACTAAATCCCGAAATTCAAAACTCCCCGTTATCCAATAAAAACCCAAAATTCCCAATAATAGACCAAAATCGCCAACACGATTAGTTACAAACGCTTTTTGACAAGCATTTGCTGCAACAGGTCGTGTGAACCAAAATCCTATTAATAGATACGAACATATTCCTACTAATTCCCAAAACATATAAATTTGGATCAAATTGGAACTAGTAACTAATCCCACCATGGAAGTACTGAAAAAACTCATATAAGCAAAAAATTTCAAATATCCGCGATCATGAAACATATAATTATCACTATAAATAAGAACTAAAATTCCAACGGTAGTGATTAATATTAACATAATAGAAGTAAGCGGATCGATTAAGTAACCGAATTCTAAAGAAAAATCATTATTGATAATCCAAGACCAAACATATTGATAGACAGCACTGCTCTTTATTTGTTGAATCGACAGATTGATCGAAAAAATCATGACGATACTTAATACTAAAATACTGTGAAAAGCCCACATACGACGAAGACTTTTTGTTGCCAAGGGAAAAAGAAGAAGTCCCACTCCGAGTAATATAACAACTGAAAGTGGAAGAAAAGGTATTATACCGGCATATTTAGATATCTGTTCCATAAAAAAAAACTGAATGAATTATTTCTGCTTAACTGGACCTCACCCTTTCGAAAGGGGTCAATAAAAAAAAAGAAAAATATGCACTAAGTTTCAGTCTTTTAAATTGTTTTTTGAGTTCCACGAATTCGATTTCTATATCATAGCTGATTATAGAAATATATAAGAAAGAACGATAAATAAAAGTACTATTAATTCAGACAAAGTCTTTTTTTTTTAGAAACATTCTAGAAAATAAAAAAACTTTTTACACACAAAATTTTTAGTAATAGTTTATAAAGTTTATATTTTTTCTATTTAGGTGTAATGAACTTGTGATGAAAGAACTAAGAAAATCCTTCGATAATGAATAATAACTAAGGATTTCTTTTGAACAATAGATGTCTTTCACATCCAACTATAACAATGAGTAATCTCTTAATTTTGAAATGGCAGTTCCAAAAAAACGCACTTCTAAATCAAAAAAACGTATTCGTAAAAATATTTGGAAAAGGAAGGGATATTTATCAGCGTTAAAAGCTTTATCATTAGGAAAATCTCTTTCTACCGGCAAATCCAAAATGCGGCAAGGTATCATGTTCTAGTAGTTTGAACTACTCAATATGAAAAAGACTCGATTTTACACTTATGATCCGTAGAAAGGCAACATTAAGAATTTGTCAATTTAGCAAACTCTAAGAAAAAATACAATAAGAAAAAACAAGGTTTTACCTTTCTTTAATACTTTATTTTTTCCTTTTGTTGGTGGGAAGTCTTATCTTCCCCATCAACCTCTTTGTCTTAATTAAAATGCCACTAATAAGATTGTTTTTTCTCTATATAGATAAATCCATATATAGAGAAGATCGAGCGAAGATCAGAGACACGCTTTTTAGTTCAAATTAACTAGAGAAACTCATGGCTTCAACTTGAAGAAAAAAGTTGTAAAACTTGGATAACTTTTTGACTTCGTCTTTCTCTAAATTACTATCATAGTTCCTGGAGATTTTTTTAGTTTAGCCTAATTCATCTCAATCAATAAAAGACGTCGGCTATTGGGATATTAGGTGCGAACAATTTATTACTTTGTAAAAATCCAAAAAAAGAGTCTCTTTTATGTTTATTGAGAAAATGCATTTTGTTCTTTCAAATTTATGAAAATCCGTTAAATGTGAACGCATTCAGTAAAAAAAGAAAACGGTTTATTTTGATGTCTATTCCTAGCTAAAGGGGAGAACTCTCAAATTACAAGAGTTCGATTCTCGAAGAACCTAAACAAAAGGAAATTTTTAAGATAAAAAAACAGGAATTATAAGGAAAATATGAACCCTCAAATCGATCTTTGAACTAATTGGTATTTATTAGTTTGAAATGTTATTCATAAATTTTTCATTTAATTAACTCTTTCAATCTGGACGATTGAATAAGAATAGGGTATTATGAGTTCGAACAAGCCGCTATGGTGAAATCGGTAGACACGCTGCTCTTAGGAAGCAGTGCTAGAGCATCTCGGTTCGAGTCCGAGTAGCGGCAAGCCGTTTTCTAAACTGCTAAACAAGAAACATATAGCTTATTATTATATTAAATAATAATAATAATGAATTTAATTCCCGCTTTTTAATTTAATTAATTAAATTAAGGGATTCCTCTTTTTTTTTTTTATGATAGTTTCAACCTTAGAACATATATTGACTCATATTTCCTTTTCAATTGTTTCAATTTTAATTACAATTCGGTTGATAAATTTATTGGTCAGTGAACTGATAAAACCATATGATTTATCCGAAAAGGGCGTGATAACTATCTTTTTGTGTTTAACGGTATTATTAGGCACTCGGTGGGTTTATTTTGCCCATTTTCCCCTAAGCGATTTATACGAATCATTAATTTTTCTTTCGTGGAGTTTCTCCCTTATTCATATAATCGCGTATTGCAAAAAAAATAAAAACCTAAACGAAATAACCACCTCAAGTACTATTTTTATTCAAGGCTTTGCTACTTCAGGTATTTTAACGGAAACACATAAACCCTCAATATTAGTCCCTGCACTCCAATCTGAGTGGTTACTAATGCACGTAAGTATGATGATATTGAGCTATGCGACTCTTCTATGTGGATCATTATTATCTGCTGCATTTCTAGTCTTTATCTTTCGCAACAAAAATAATTGGTTTTTCAAATTAATCGAGTCACTTTCATTTGACGAAATTCAATATAGGCATGAAAGAAGTACGATTTTTACAAAGACTTCTTTTTTTTCTGGTAAGAATTATTACAAGGCTCAATTAATTCAACAGTTGGATTTTTGGAGTTATCGTGTGATTAGTCTAGGATTTCTTTTTTTAACTATGGGTATTCTTTCGGGAGCAGTATGGGCTAATGAAGCATGGGGATCATATTGGAGTTGGGACCCAAAAGAAATTTGGGCCTTTATTACTTGGATGATATTTGCTATTTATTTACATACTCGAACAACTAAGAATTTCCAGGGTGAAAATTCCGCAATGGTGGCGGCTCTGGGGTTTCTTATAATTTGGATATGCTATTTTGGAGTTAATTTATTAGGAATAGGTCTACATAGTTATGGTTCATTTAGATTAACATATAGCTAAATTCTAGAAAGTCTCTTACGACTACAAACCAACTAGAATTGGTTTGTTTCTAAAGCATAGGGAACTGCGTGAATCCAGTACCAGTAGGAATAGTCTAGTGGTTCACGCGGTTCTCGCAAAGACCGCGCATATTGGGTTCAAATGAGAATTCAGGTTTTTACTTTAAATTAAAAGAATAGAAAAAGTCTTCTTTTGTTCATTATTTAAGAAGCTTTTTAAAACTATAGAATTCTTTTATAAAAATCTCTATAAAAATTTAGATAAAATAATCTCAACCTTATCAACTGAGAATGAAAAAACAAAATCTGGATATATCCCAAGTCCTAGTATAGGGAGAAAGATAGAGATTGAAACAAACAACTCGCGTGATCCAAAATCAACCCCAAAAGAATTGGGAACATTAAAGAATTTGTATCCATAAAACATTTGGCGTAACATAGATAATAAATAAATAGGAGTTAATATCATTCCAATTGATATTACAAAAGTAAGCAGGATTTTTGATAGTAAAAGATATTTTTGACTGCTAATTAGGCCCCACAATACTATTAATTCTGCAACAAAACCACTCATACCCGGTAATGCAAGAGAGGCCATAGAAAAGCTACTGAACATCGTAAAGATTTTTGGCATTGGTATAGCTACTCCTCCCATTTTGTCGAGATAAACAATCCGTATTCTATCATAACTTGTTCCTGCCAAGAAAAAAAGGGCTGCTCCAATAAATCCGTGAGAAATTATTTGTAAAATGGCTCCATTGAGTCCTGCCTCGGTTATCGATCCGATTCCAATAAGTATCAAACCCATATGAGATACAGAAGAATAGGCTATTCTTTTTTTTAAATTACATTGGCTGTAAGAAGTTAAAGCTGCGTATATTATTTGTATTGTACCTATTATCATTAACCAGGGTGAAAATATAGAATGTGCGTGAGGTAATAATTCCATATTAATTCGAATCAATCCATATGCTCCCATTTTTAATAAGATTCCGGCTAAAAGCATACAAGTACTGTAATGGGCTTCTCCATGGGTATCGGGTAACCATGTATGTAGAGGTAGAATCGGCGATTTGACAGCAAAAGAAAGAAAAAATCCAATATAGAATATTATTTCCAAGGCCATAGGATACGGTTGATTAATCGATGTTTCAAAATCTAATGTTGGTGCATTAGAACCATATAAACCAAGACCCATAACGCCCATTAATAGAAAAACAGAACCTCCTGCCGTGTACAAAATGAATTTTGTTGCCGAGTACAGACGTTTCTTTCCTCCCCACATGGAAAGAAGGAGATAAACTGGAATTAATTCTAACTCCCACATGATAAAAAAAAGTAAAAGGTCCTGAGAAGAAAACAACCCTATTTGAGCGCTATACATTGCTAATAGTAAAAAATGAAATAATCGAGAATCTCGAGTAAGGGGCCAGGCTGCTAATGTAGCTAAAGTAGTGATAAATCCGGTTAGTAAAATGGGTCCTATAGAAAGTCCATCTATTCCCAATTTCCAACGTAAATCAAAAAAATGAATCCATTTATAATTTTCCACTAGTTGAATTAATGGATCGTCCGATTGGAACTGATAACAGAATACATAGGTTATTAGAAGGAGTTCGAAAATACATATAAAAATGGTATACCACCTAATTACCTTATTTCCCCTATAGGGAAGAAAAATAATTAAGGAACCTGCAGCTATTGGGAAAAATACAATTATAGTTAACCAAGGAAAAAAATTCGTGGTAAAGATAAGATACACTTGATTCAGAAAACCCGTGCGCAAAAAAAGGTTTGCGCTCGGATTTTCTCGGTAAAACAAATCAGATGAATTCAAATATAGTTGTAAGGTAAGGTATCAATAAGCTAGACCCATGCTGCGAGTTGTTTCATGCCATAAATAAACCCGAACACTCAAGAAATCGGTTGGACAAGCGGATTCACACCTCTTACACCCGACGCAATCTTCTGTTCTTGGAGCCGAAGCAATTTGTTTTGCTTTACAT